AAGTGATTCAGTAATTAAACCTTCATGAATCAATTTTTGTTCTTTCATTCCAGGTAACCCCCTTGAAGTATCAACTAATGAAGGAAGAGGTATATAACTCACTTTTCCTCTCTATTTCACAAATGGGAAGTTAGAGATAAAATTAGGATACCAGAGGAGGAGGATCACCATATATAACACAAAATTTCTCCTCCAATTCTTTCTAGTCGAGCTTCTCGATCTGTCATTATACCTCGAGAAGTAGAAAGAATTACAATTCCCATTCCACCTAAAATCTTAGGAATTCGTTGATAGTTGGAATAAATTCGTAAACCGGGTCGGCTGATGCACTTTAAAACGGTTCTATATATTCCTTTCCTAGTCTTTCTATGTCGCAGGGTTGAAACCAAGAAATATTTGTTATTTTCCTGATGTTTCCGAACATTTTCAATAAAACCTTCTCGTAGAAGTATTTTAACAATGTTTTCGGTGATATTAGTAGATGCTATTCGAACCGTTCCTTTTTTATTCATGTCAGCATTTCTTATAGAAGTTATTATATCGGCAATAGTGTCCCTACCCATAACGGACTATAATTTTTTGTGCCTCCTAATTTTGATATAATCAACATGTTTCCTTTTTTCTTTTTTCTTTGTTTTTTTTTTTTTTGAATTATGAAATTTTTAAAAGTATATGCGTGAGACACAATCTATTAATTTGATCTATTTCAGATAGCCTACTATATCATAGTGTCATCTACTAGTATTTATAATACCTCGGGAGCTAATGAAACTATTTTAGTAAAATTCAACTGTCTCAATTCCCGAGCGATCGCACCAAAAACTCGAGTTCCTTTTGGATTTCCTTCTTGATCAATGACGACCGCTGCATTGTCATCATATCGTATTATCATACCGTTGTCACGTTTGAGTTCTTTACATGTACGTACAATTACAGCTCTAATGACTTCTGATCTTTCTAGAGGCATATTTGGCACTGCTTCTTTGATTACAGCAACAATAACGTCACCAATATGAGCATATCGGTGATTACCAGCTCCTATGATTCGAATACACATCAATTCTCGAGCTCCGCTGTTATCCGCTACATTCAAAAGGGTCTGAGGTTGAATCATATATTTTTTATTTGAATCTGTTATTTCAATGCAAAGGATGAAGGAAAAAAAGAAATATTGTCCGTCCAGAAAAAAATAAACCTGCGGTTGTTTTTTCATCCTCAATATCCCTTTTGTTTAGTTCTACATCCCTATCGTGAAATAACAAATTGAGTTCGTATAGGCATTTTGCACGCAGCTATTTCAATAGCTGCTCTGGCTACAGTTTCTGATACTCCGCCCATTTCATAAAGTATTCGACCCGGTTTAACAACAGATACCCAATATTCGGGGGATCCCTTTCCCGAACCCATACGTGTTTCGGTAGGTCTTACTGTAACAGGTTTGTCGGGAAATATACGTACCCATATTTTTCCACCACGACGCGCATATCGTGTCATTGCTCTCCGCCCCGCTTCTATCTGTCTAGCTGTGATCCAAGCGGGTTCAAGTGCCTGAAGAGCGTATCCGCCGAAACAAATATGATTGCCTCGACAAGATATTCCCTTCATTCTTCCTCTATGTTGTTTACGAAATCTGGTTCTTTTGGGGTTATAGTTGATGGTTCTTTCTTAATTCCATCTCTATTGCAGAACCGGACATGAGAGTTTCTTCTCATCCAGCTCCTCGCGAATGAAACGATTCAATAATATTACAGATACACATGTATTATTATAATAATAATAAATAATAATATAATATAAGTAATTATGAGTTAATAATATAAGTATATATAAGTAATGAATGGCATTTATTGATATTTAATTGTTACATATTTATTTAATTTGTTACAAAGGAAGATGTATATACAAAATATACAGCTGGACGTGTATATTATTAGATATAGAAAATATGAAAAATTAGATATAGAAAATATAAAAAATGCTTCTTTTTTTAGAATATAACGTATAATATAATGAATCCTTATTTTTACCTCTATCGAATCGCGCCAAAAATTGTAATCCAATAAATAAAGGTTTCGCGGGCGAATATTGACTCTTTCATTCGTAGGGTCAATTCATGACACCTCTCAGAATAAATCAATTTTTTCTTGGTTCGTTCCGCCATCCCACCCAATGAATTATTAGGATTCGTTTTCAATAGAATCCTATGCAGTCACAGGTTTCGTCGTTCCCATAGCTTCTCCATTAATGGTTAGGCCTGAACTCTGCAATGGAGCTTCCGGCAAAATTCGTTCCCGAGTCAATCTCCTCAGTTTTTATTAACCCGAGGCTCTTTATTCTTTATTATTTTTTTTTTTCTTTTTTTTATATTTTATTTATTTATATTTCATTTATATATTTATATCAGTATTGATTATATCAGTATTAATGCTTTATCACACTGCCTTTTATGAGGTTATTCATAGACCATACATATTGGAATCATATATCATTGATATTTTTG